CATCTTAAAATCGATAAAAAAAAATAAATGCTAGAAATGCTTTTCCTGTTTTCTTCTTCGATAGTGAGATTCTTTTTTAACAAAGTTACATGACATAGTTCTTATTTCTTTTTTTTAGTTTACTCCAAGAGTTGCTCAAAAAATCTGTTGATTAGAAATCACGGAATTTTTAGATGTAACAGACAATGAGTCGATTTCTTTTTCTACTTCTCTTCTTTATATCTTTCTTAGATATATTTATAAATATAATGTAATAAATAATGTAATAAATGTAATGATTGAGGAATAAATTGAACTTATTCTTTCAATTGGTATTTTTCTTATTTTCGTTCCTATCTTTCAAAAAAAATGTAAACTTAGGTAAGTGCTTTATAAATATATGTAAAAAAAAAACATATTTGATTTAGCTCCTTCATGCCTACTCTAACTAGTTATTTCGGTTTTCTACTAGCAGCTTTAACTATAACCTCCGCTCTATTTATTGGTCTGAGCAAGATACGGCTTATTTGAAAAAAAAAAATTGAATCAACAATTCATAATCATTAAAAAATCTTTCTGATAGTTCTTTATTTTATCGCGATAATTTTCAATTTTAGGTTATTGAGATTCATGGACAATTAGGATTAAAATTTAGAGATAGATATTACCTCCCCTTTTTCCTTTCAAAAAAATTGAAATGATTGAAGTACTTCTATTTGGAATCGTCTTAGGTTTGATTCCTATTACTTTGGCTGGATTATTCGTAACTGCGTATTTACAATATAGGCGTGGTGATCAGTTGGACCTTTGATTAGTTAACAACTATTTTTTGATTGACCTCCTCTGGCTTAAATAAAGGAGGTCAATTTTAGATTCTTCTTCAATTATTTCAGTCTAATTAGAACTAACAAGAATGGAATCACGCTCTGTAGGATTTGAACCTACGACATCGGGTTTTGGAGACCCACGTTCTACCGAACTGAACTAAGAGCGCTTTCTTATCACAGAAGTAAAGAAAAAAAAGATTCCTTTTGTAACCGAATACTACATCTTGCATGCATATCACATATATATAAGTATCGAATATAGAGTTTGAATTGTATATGTGTTATATGTGTATATAGTATTCTATACTACTAGAATATGATATATATTAATAGTATTCTAATATTCGAATACAGTTCTAAAAATGACAGATTATATATGTCCAATTTGAATCTATTTCGTTGATCTCAATTAATTCCTCTTTACTTCTCAGAGGAAAAGCAATAGGTAGGGATGACAGGATTTGAACCCGTGACATTTTGTACCCAAAACAAACGCGCTACCAAGCTGCGCTACATCCCTTTTAATAGGTTTACAGTGTTATTGTAAAGAATCCTTTTATTTTTTTCCACACCATTATTTCTCAGATTTAGATACACAATAGATCTTGCCATTTTGTCTTTTTTTTTTTTTCATATATGATATAGATAGAATCTAAAAGTCTTTGGATACATATACGCTGTAAACTAAAAAGGGCTTTTAGGGCAGTAGGAAAGATGCATCTTTTTACTTTTTTAAACTTAAAGGTAGAAAATCTTATCTACCGGATTGTTGTACATTTTTATTTGCTTTAGGAATTTCATGTACAAATACAAGTGGTTTTTCCTTTTAAATACATATGCATCTGATCATTTATTATATATGTATTATTCTTATGTGTTACAATATAGTTACAATATATAAATAAAGAAAAAAAGAAGGAGGATTTTCAATGCGAGATCTAAAAACATATCTCTCCGTGGCACCGGTACTAAGTACTTTATGGTTCGGATCTTTAGCAGGTCTATTGATCGAAATCAATCGTTTTTTCCCGGATGCGTTAACATTCCCCTTTTTTTCATTCTAGTTATTGACATTGACATGGTAAGGGGGTAACGAAGATTAGAGATAGGATCCACTATCTGTGACTAATCCCCCGCCCTTTCTCCCTTTAACCTTATATTCGAAAAGGGAGAAAGAAAAACGGATTCAACCTCAGCAAAGTTTGGGCTCAAGCTCGAATTTAAAATTCAATTAATAAATAAGAGTGAGAACGGAAATTTAAAAGTGGGTCTAGGGCAAAAGTCTCATACACGAGACTTAAACGAAATACTCTACTGTATACTCTACTGTGATTAGAAATATAGTTTGAGGAAAAATGGATTTCGAACTCTAAAGATAAATATTAGTACTAAAAAAAATATAATAGTTAGAAATAATTGGATTACGCCTTCTTTATTATACTGAATTATACTGATACTGAATTCTATTTCCTATTAATATTTACTATTCTTTTTTTTATTATTTACTATTCCTCTATTTAATTTGCTGCAACGAAATTTTTTGAAGTGTATTTCTAGTTTGCAATTTCTATTTTTTCTTTCTTTACGCTTTGGGTCGAAAATAAAAGAGTTGCTTGAATAAAAAATTCACACACAAAAGGGGGGTTCATGGCCAAGGGTAAAGATGTCCGAGTAAGCGTTATTTTGGAATGTACTAGTTGTGTTCGAAAGAATGTTAATAAGGAATCAAGGGGTATTTCCCGATATATTACTAAAAAGAATCGACGCAACACGCCCAGCCGGTTGGAATTGAAAAAATTCTGTCCCTATTGTTACAAGCATACAATTCATGGAGAGATAAAGAAATAGATCGAACCGAGCGTCTGTGTATCGTCTTTTGAAACAAGAGTACAAAAGGACATATATTATACATATATTTCCTTATATGCCTAAAAAATGATAAGAAAATGGAATAAAAAAATAAATATTATTCAATAGATAATAATTCTAATATATAGATATAGAATTCTATTCTATTTCTATTAGAATTAAAAAAATAATATTAGAAAATATAGAATAGATAAAAAAAGGGATTCCAGACTAGAAGCTATATAGAATATAAATGTATAATAATATAAGCGATAAGTATATAAAAAAATAGAAATATATAAATAAGGATAACATATATAAAATAAACAAATTCAAATTAAAGAAAAGAATAAAAAAACCAAATCCTATTTCTCATTTCTTTTTTTTTAGATCCGACCGAAATAGGATTTTCGGTAGAATATTTTTTATATTATAACGAATAAATAAACTAAACAAACCATGGATAAATACAAGCGATCTTTACTTAAACCTAAGCGGCCTTTTCGTAGGCGCTTACCCCCGCTCCAATCGGGGGACCGAATTGATTATAGAAACATGAGTTTAATTAGTCGATTTATTAGTGAACAGGGAAAAATATTATCTAGGCGCGTGAATAGATTGACTCTGAAACAACAACGATTAATTACTATTGCTATAAAACAAGCTCGTATTCTATCTTTATTACCCTTTCTTAATAACGAGAAACAATTTGAAAGAGCCAAGTCGGCCGTTAGAACTACGGGTTTTCGAGGTTTTCGAACAAAAAAACAATAGGTTTACTTTTTTTATTCATTCAAGTGATGTTTTGCTCTAAAAAATCCGATAATCCGGATTTTTTTTGTCTCGGAATAAAAATCGAGGAAGAATAAATTTTTTTTATTGATATTGAATGCCTTTGTTCATTTTGACTACTTTATTATAATTATAAACGGACTAATTTATATTCTATCTTCCCTTCCCGGAGTTCCTTCTCCGGGGAACTTTGTTTAAAAAAATTCGGGTGCTTTTTTCCAATCTTCTTTTTTTATGATCTCATTGGAAATACTATAAAGACAATTCCTATTTAAAATAGCTATTTGTGCAAGTATTTTACGATTAAGAATCAACTGCCGCTTGTACAGATCATGTATAAATTTACTATAGTTATAGTATACGCCCTTTTCCGTTTCGCGAATTGCTGCGTTTATCCGAGTAATCCACAACCGACGAAAATCTCTCTTTTTCTTATCTCTATCTCGATGAGCCGAAAACAAAGCTCTTATTTTCTGTTGAGCAATAATACGAATAGGTTTTGAATGGGCCCCTCGAAAGCTTGATACAAATAAACGCATTTTTTTTCTACGTCTCCGAGCTATATATCCTCGTCTAACTCTGGTCATTGAATAAATGAAACTTTGCTAAATAACTAATTGATTTTATTTCTCGTTGAGTTATTTTTTTTTCTTTCCTCACTGGTAATAACAAAACGGATTTTTCCAATGTATAAAAAGAATTCCAATGGCTTTTGCTACTATAACCTTCCCGACCACGATTTTTTCTTTTTTTTCGAGGCATTTTGCCTCAACTCAAAATGAAATAAGAAAATGAAATAAGAAATTGGATTGATACTAGGTATCAAAAAAAACGTAGTAAATCTAGATGAATAAAGAAATAGTGGGTTCCTTCGTTTCTATGGTTCCTTCTTAAACGGTGAGGTCCTCTCTATACACCGGAGCCCTTTACTTCGTTTCGTCAACGTTATTGGTAACTTGTACAATTCAAAATCTTTGGCTCTACCCATGAATTATCCAGTAATAGGTCTTTCACAACGAGATCCGCCTATCCAGTAACGGTATTTAGTTTTGAAGGTTAGCTGGATAGCTGACCCTGTTAGTCCGTTTTGCAAAAATGGGAGCATAATCTTTTTTCTTTTAAAATCGTACTTTCCCGCGTAATGTATAGCATTTGCTACCAATGGGAACTTGCTTCTCATCTTAAATTGAGCTAATTGGGATTACACCAAGGGAAACCATAAATTTCATACGCAATAGATGGATATGGTAGATCTTTTTTTCGATAGTGACCAGAGTTCTTCCATTTTATCCTATTCACTGGTAATGCTCATTGATGCTGGAAATTTGCCCAGTTCATAATTTGAACGAGTCGCACATACACCCTAGTACATGTTCCTCGGCGTTGAGGACATCCCCGAAGAGCGGGGGATTTCGTGACGTTTCGAATTGGCTGTCTTGTGTTTCTAATAAGCTGTTTAATAGTTGGCATGCTGAATCATTTACATAAGGGACTGGTTTAGATGAATCCTAACCTGATGAGTATGAATTCTTTCTAGTTATATAGAATATTACCCAGGAAAATCAAAAGAGAAAATAGAAATTTGCGCATTTGACTACTTCGGATCTTTCCATTGGTCCTTCTTTACTATTTCGACTCCTTCATTCGCTATAAGATCAATAATTCCGTGAGCTTGGGCTTCTCTTGCTGACATAAAAACATCCCTTTCCAGGTCTTCGGTTAGAACCCAAAAAGGTTGGCCTGTTCTTTGTGCATAAACCTTTGTGAGTGTTTCTCGCAAAGTCAATAGTTCTTCCGCTTCCATCATACATTCTCCCGTTGATCCCTCATGAAAAGAACTAGCAGGTTGATGGATCATTACCCTGATGATATAAAAAAAAGAAGGTTCCTCCATCTCGCGTGATGAGCCGAAGACAAAAGATAGGGAATAACAATAAACTTGAACAACCGTACGTGCATCTTTTGCTCATTGCATACGGCTCGACAGTGGAATTTACTTTTTCTTCCATCGAAGAAAAATAGAATCGATCAGATCCAGATCACTAAATCATCCAATTACCACCCTTCTTTTCGTGAGTTCAAAATACTATGATGGCTCCGTTGCTTTCTATATTCATTTCGTCTGTAATTCAGCAATCCCAAAGTTTCTTTTTGATCCTAAATAAGAATAAGGAATTTTTTTTATTTTCGTACTCTTTCATAAATATTGTTAGGTTAAAGAGTCTTTTGGTATAAAAAAGGTTTGTGACGCTGAAACGGACTCCGGATAAATAAAAAATCGGGAATATCCTTTATCTCATACTCCTCTCTCGATACATAATTTAATGTTTTGAAAAAAAACTAACCAAATTTTGCATATCGAATTCAAAGTGCCATGCTATTTTTACTATTTTTACTTAACACTACTCATAATATATAATATAGCTTGATATTTCTTGTAGTGAAGGCATAGTCTTTTTTTCTCAAATAAAAAACTCATTGGCGCCAAAGCCAAGCGTGAGGGAATGCAAAACGTTTGGTAATTTCTCCTCCGACCAGGATAAAAGATCCCATTGAAGCGGCTATTCCCATGCATATTGTATATACATCTGGTAGCACAAGTTGCATAGCATCAAAAATAGCTATTCCGGGTAATACCCATCCGCCAGGACAATTTATAAACAAATACAAATCCTGGGTCTGATCCTCTATACTGAGATATATGATAAGACCAACAAGATAATTCGAGATCTCGGTCGTAATTTCTTGGGTTAAAAAAAGTAATCTTGCTCGATAAAGTCGGTTGATTAGGGTAAAATTGTATCCCTTAGGAACCGTACATGCACCTTTTGATGCATACGGCTCAAAAAATGTGAAAAAGAAAAAAATCAATGTCTAGATTACTTCCCTCTTATTTTTTGATAGTAGTTCTTTCTAACTTCTAATGAAGTTGTCTTCTATTTTTCAATAAATATGAGTTTTTCCTTATTTCTACTATAAAAAAAAATAAATATATAACTATAAATTATATATAATAAAGAAATTTATATATAATAAAGAAATAAAAAAAGATAATATAATGATAATTAATATAGTAAATCAAAGTAAAAATATAATATAGAAGACTCCATATCTAGATACAAAATAGAATAAAGGCATCATAAACAGAATAAAAAAAATTACATACATATATATAAATATTTATATATAAAAATATATATAAAAAAAGATTTTATATTTATATATATAACAATATGCAAATAATAAAAAAAATATGTATAAAGAAAGAGTCTTTTTATAGGTATATAAAAGGTAAATTTTTCGAACGAACTGCTCGTTGATTTCTTGTTTCATCGAGATCGACTGTAAACCACGATGTCATTTTCTTGTTCTTGAAGGGGCCTCTTTAATTCTTTTAGGTTTATGCTCTACTCCGGGTAAAACTATGCTCGATTTTGATTTGCACATATAGGTCAAATGCATCTAATACCGCTTTTTTCTAAGATTTTTTTCATTTAGTGCATGCCTTTGCCAAAAAATTGGATATTGGACATATTGAGTTCATCTAGTTTATTCGAGTGATTAAGATTCAGATGAGTCCTCTACCTATTCCATTTCTAATTTTGATAAATAGGATTTCATACAAGCAGTAATTATCGATATATTAACAATTGGGATTTGTTTAAACGGAGCCTGGATACTTCATGTCATTTTATTGGTTGAACCAAGCCAACCATAAAGTATTCTAATTGATACTATTAGTATCCCCCTACAAATGGATCTAGTTGGACTTCGCGCTCCAAATTTTTGATGATTCAATCAATCTTTCTTGGGCGAAGAGAAGGATATCTCGATCGGGGAAGAGAACGGGGAAAGCCCATATGACCCAATATATCTGACAAGTCGCACTATACGTCAACCCAAGTTGCATCTTCATCTCCCGGAATTCGAAAGGGCACTTTTGGAACACCAATAGGCATTAACTAAAAGAAAAAAGAATTAAGTACTATATTTCACTTTGGTATGGAAACGTAATAATCGGGCTATTCTCTTCATAATATGAACCTTTGTCATATATGTTGATATTCTTTATCATATATTCTGTCTAGTTAGAAAAGGTCATAAAAGCCGATAGAATAACTAAAGGAAAATTCTTACGACTAGAGCCGTCCAATGATGAACAAATATGGCGGCATTTGCTCATAGAAAAAGGTATCAACCCCCATTGCGTATTGGTACTTATTGGGTATAAAATAGATCTGTTTCTCTTTGTTCCTACAAACATAATTGTTCCATTATTACCATATAGAATAGAACAAATATTAACCCTTGCGCCGAGATACTCTACTGAGCAGGGGTCCGTTGATAGTCATAGTCTTTTCCAATGCAATAAAGTTACATAGTGTCTATTTTTATTTGATAAAGGGGTATTTCCATGGGTTTGCCTTGGTATCGTGTTCATACCGTTGTATTGAATGATCCTGGTCGGTTGATTTCTGTTCATATAATGCATACGGCCTTGGTTGCTGGTTGGGCCGGTTCGATGGCTCTATATGAATTAGCAGTTTTTGATCCCTCTGATCCCGTTCTTGATCCAATGTGGAGACAGGGTATGTTCGTTATACCCTTCATGACTCGTTTAGGAATAACCAATTCCTGGGGCGGTTGGAGTATTACAGGGGGGACGGTAACGGATCCCGGTATTTGGAGTTATGAAGGGGTGGCCGGGGCACATATTGTGTTTTCTGGCTTGTGCTTTTTGGCCGCTATTTGGCATTGGGTCTATTGGGATCTAGAAATTTTTTGTGATGAACGTACAGGAAAACCTTCATTAGATTTGCCTAAGATTTTTGGAATTCATTTATTTCTTTCCGGGGTGGCTTGTTTTGGTTTTGGCGCATTTCATGTAACAGGCTTGTATGGTCCTGGAATATGGGTGTCTGATCCTTATGGACTAACAGGAAAAGTTCAGTCAGTAAATCCCGCATGGGGCGTAGAGGGTTTTGATCCTTTTGTTCCAGGGGGAATAGCCTCTCATCATATTGCAGCAGGGACATTGGGCATATTAGCGGGATTATTCCATCTTAGTGTCCGCCCGCCCCAACGTCTATACAAAGGATTACGTATGGGGAATATTGAAACCGTACTTTCCAGCAGTATCGCTGCTGTCTTTTTTGCAGCTTTTGTAGTTGCCGGAACTATGTGGTATGGTTCAGCAACTACTCCGATCGAATTATTTGGTCCTACTCGTTATCAATGGGATCAGGGATACTTTCAGCAAGAAATATATCGAAGAGTTAGTGCTGGGCTGGCCGAAAATAAAAGTTTATCAGAAGCTTGGTCGAAAATTCCTGAGAAATTAGCCTTTTATGATTACATTGGCAATAATCCGGCAAAGGGGGGGTTATTCAGGGCAGGTTCAATGGACAATGGGGATGGAATAGCTGTTGGATGGTTAGGACACCCAATATTTAGAGATAAAGAAGGACGTGAGCTATTTGTACGTCGTATGCCTACCTTTTTTGAAACATTTCCAGTCGTTTTGATAGACGGAGATGGAATTGTTAGAGCCGATGTTCCTTTTAGAAGAGCCGAATCAAAATATAGCGTCGAACAAGTAGGTGTAACTGTTGAGTTCTATGGTGGCGAACTCAATGGAGTCAGTTATAGCGATCCTGCTACTGTGAAAAAATATGCTAGACGTGCTCAATTGGGTGAAATTTTTGAATTAGATCGTGCTACTTTGAAATCGGATGGTGTTTTTCGTAGTAGTCCAAGGGGTTGGTTTACTTTTGGACATGCTTCCTTTGCCCTGCTCTTTTTCTTCGGACATATTTGGCATGGGGCTAGAACTTTGTTTAGAGATGTCTTTGCTGGTATTGACCCAGATTTAGATGCTCAAGTAGAATTTGGGGCATTCCAAAAACTAGGAGATCCGACTACAAAAAGACAAGCAGTCTGATACAAAAGTGCTTTCGTCATTTTCGTCTCTCTTTTTGTGATTTGACATTAGGGATCAGAGAAATCTTGATTTAATCATTTGACTTTTTATTTATCAGGGAAATAATCCCCAATAAACAGGTATGGAAGCTATAATCGTAAACCACAATCGAATCTATGGAAGCACTGGTTTATACATTTCTATTAGTCTCGACTCTAGGGATAATTTTTTTCGCTATCTTTTTTCGAGAACCGCCTAAAGTTCCAACTAAGAAATGATTTTTAATTATCTCCGTTGAAGTAATGAGCCTCCCAATATTGAATGCATATCGGGAGGCTCATTACTTCAACTAGTCCCCGTGTTCCTCGAAGGGATCTCTTAGTTGTTGAGAGGGTTGCCCAAAAGCGGTATATAAGGCATACCCGGTAAAACTTACAAGTAAACCAGATATAAAGATGGCGACTAGGGTTGCTGTTTCCATTCTTATATGAATTCAAGACCGCAAAGTATCTCTGATAAGATCCTTTATTTACAGGGGAATGGTATACAAAGTCAACAGATCTCAATAAATATAATCGGATTTATGGCTACACAAACCGCTGATAGTAGTTCTAGATCTCGTCCAAGACAAACTACGGTAGGGGCTTTATTGAAACCGTTGAATTCGGAATATGGTAAAGTAGCTCCCGGGTGGGGAACTACTCCTTTGATGGGTATCGCAATGGCTTTATTTGCAGTATTCCTATCCATTATTTTGGAGATTTATAATTCTTCCGTTTTACTGGATGGAATTTCAATGAATTGAATCCACAAGAACTATTAAGTTCGAGTTTTTCAATACAAAGTGAATTCTCGGGTTTCTTGTTTATAACCCTGTTGCTGTTGGTAGTTCGATCGCGAAATTTCTTTCTGTATTTCCGGAATATGAGTGTGTGACTTGTTATAATTGATCCTATTGATAATACAGAGAATGAGTCTGTCATCTTATCTTTATAAAGACGGTTCTACCTCGTCGGATACTCATCCTAGTATCTGGAGCACGGAATATTATGAAATAGATCCAGAATTGAACTATGATTCATACTTAATAATCAGACCTTGTGACCGGATTCTAACTACAAAATTTTCAACGAATTTGATTATAAATTGAAAGATTTTTCTTTCTTTTTATGCTTATTTTGACTAAAAGGTAAATTCTTTCGTATTTTGAGTCATTATACCTATGAATAAGTGATGATCCGATAGTTCTTACTCAGGGAATCTTTGGGCTTGGGGTTTTTATTGAATCATCATGGTTCTAGTATGAATCTGGGGTTTCAATTAATTTATAGGGTCTTAACAAGATAAATTCCTATCAATGAGAAAAAACAATAGTAAAAGCCGGATTACACACAACTAACAAACAAAAAAATAGGGAAAGAGAAGATTCAAGAGGCCTGTAGTAATAATAAAGAGAAAAAGGAAGAGCCGACTTGATATTTTGGCATTATTACCACAAAGAATAACTTTCGTATTTTTAATGCTTCGTATCTGCACTTCCGCGAAGATTAAATCGGAAGATATATTCTATATGCGTCGGGAGCGGTATTTGTGTGTTTCTGCTTGAGCTGTACGAGAGAAAATTCTCATATACGGTTCTCAGAGGGGGAGTCCCCCCGGTTTACCTATCTCAATAAAGTCTACGATTGGTTCGAAGAACGTCTCGAGATTCAGGCGATTGCAGATGATATAACTAGTAAATATGTTCCTCCGCATGTCAACATATTTTATTGTCTAGGCGGAATTACCCTTACTTGTTTTTTAGTACAAGTAGCTACGGGGTTTGCTATGACTTTTTATTATCGTCCAACTGTTACTGAGGCGTTTGCTTCTGTTCAATACATAATGACTGAAGCAAATTTTGGTTGGTTAATCCGATCAGTTCATCGGTGGTCGGCAAGCATGATGGTTCTAATGATGATACTGCACGTATTTCGTGTGTATCTCACCGGTGGGTTTAAAAAACCTCGAGAATTGACTTGGGTTACAGGTGTCGTTCTGGCTGTATTGACCGCGTCTTTTGGTGTAACTGGTTATTCCTTACCTTGGGACCAAATTGGTTATTGGGCGGTCAAAATTGTAACAGGCGTCCCTGACGCTATTCCTATAGTAGGATCGCCTTTGGTAGAGTTATTACGCGGAAGTGCTAGTGTGGGACAATCTACTTTGACTCGTTTTTATAGTTTACACACTTTTGTATTGCCTCTTCTTACTGCTGTATTTATGTTAATGCACTTCCTAATGATACGTAAACAGGGTATTTCGGGTCCCTTATAGAGAAGCTTATAGAGAAGATAGATCATAGATCTTTGTAATCAACCGCCTATCACTCACTTGGGGAAGGAACTATAGTATTTCATTGCTACAAATGTGTCTTATTAATATGAATAAGACATGTTTTTGGACATTCTCTTTCCTTCAACCCCACAATATTGTAATATTGTATTATGTTATTTAACATAACACGACTAGTTGAAGGGAATTCTCCGAAAGGAAAATGGATTATGGGAGTGTGTGACTTGAACTATTGATTAGGCCGTGCGGATATATGCCCTTTTCTGCCACATTGAAATAATGTGTCTTTGTTCCAACCACCGTATAAGCTATATACAGACGATAGGCTGGTTCGCTTGAATAGAATTCTTTCTATGATCAGCCCCGAATCATGTCATGCATGACCAGGCTCCGTAAGATCCAGTCGAATCAATGATTTGGCAGAATCCAGATTCCATTTTATTTATTTCGTAATTTAATTAATGTTTTGTTTTAATAGTATGGAAATGCATTCATTTCCTCTGCATCGACGCGACCTATGATACTATCGGAGTGAAACAAGGCATCTAAAGAAGACTCGAGGCTATATGTTAGTTAGTAACAAGTAAACCTTTTGCTTTGTATGTAAAAAGTCTCACAATTTTTTGAGAGAAACACCAATCGCAAAGTCTAAGACGACCCAGAAAGCATTTGAGCACGATCAACTTTGTAAGCCTACTTGGGGGTTGAGCATTTATCTGGAAAAACGGAATTCCTTGTAATGGGTAATTGCAACTTTGGAAAGGGGAATCTAGTAAAACTTTTCATACTTCATACAGAGA